TCACTTAGCCATGCTTCATAATTGGAAAAACGAGCACCATGGAAATACATGCCACTCAGCCAAAGAAAGATAATGGAAAGTTGGCCAAAATGAGCACTAAATACTTTTCGAGAGATCTCCTCCAAATCATTGGTATGGCTATCGAAATCGTGAGCATCAGCATGTAGGTTCCAGATCCAAGTGGTAGTATCAGGGCCCTTAGCTATTGTTCTTGAGAAATGACCCGGTTTGGCCCATTCCTCGAAAGAAGTTTTTATGGGATCCCTATCTACCAAAATTTTGACTTCTGGTTCCGGCGAACGAATAATCATTGAGTCCTCCTCTTTCCGGACAACACATACAAAGAAACCCGCCAATAGTCAAGTAATTAATGAATCTATGGGAGATGTTTCGAATTAGTTTCTTTTTCTTTCTTCTATCTCCCATCTATTTTATTTAGTTATTCACTAGAGCAATTATGACCTGGAAGTCGATCCGGGGCAAGTGTTCGGATCTATTATGACATAGCCATGAGGCGCGCAACGGACCTTTTTCATCTTCTACAACCTTTTCCGGGCTTTAAATTGATGCAAAAAACATTTTTTGTGCAACCTAGTGTAAGTGTATTTATTAATATCTCAATTCAAAGTTTCTAGACGTCGCTACTTTATGTCTTACATTAGAGAGAACACGTATATATTAATTATTTATATTAATTATTATTTTAATTATTTATATTAATATATTAATTATTATTCTATATTCTATTCGAAATTCCATGAACAGGTATTGGTCATTTCATTACTAATGAAATATTCCAGTATCTATATTTAATTTAATTATTCGGAAGTTCGTTTTAATAGCAGAAAAAGAAATATATATTCTCTACTTTATCTGCGTATCCTTTATACCCGCGAAATACCAAACGAAATAGAAAATGATCTTAGAAAGGATATAATGAAATTCTTGGATTGTTTTTACCAGATAAATGATCCTTTTTATTTGACTGATGAAGCTAACAAACAATTCAATATAAAAAAAAATAGAATTCGAAAATAATAAATAAAAAAAGAGTGCTCTTATTCGAAACGTCTCGTGATCTTCAACCAATTCTGCGCTTCAATATAATTACCAGGAGTAAGCGCTATAGCTTGTTTCCAATACTCAGCGGCTTGATCGAACCAAGCCTCCGCAATTTCAGAATCCCCCTGTCGAATGGCCTGCTCTCCCCGGTCGGAATAGGTGGGTCAATTCCTTCCCTTAGAACCGTACTTGAGAGTTTCCTACCTCATACGGCTCATCGTTCAATTCTTGTGGTGTCCCATTTTTTTTCTCAGGTTAACCAAAAGCAAAAGAGGTTAATTCCATGAGTTTCAAACTTGAATTTTTATTAATAATAAAAAAGAATCCGTTTTTTTTTAGTTTTATCTTTTCTCCCACCTTCAGAAGAATAAAGCATAGGCATTTCCACTATTGCTAGAATTTTCTCAAAGGTAACTATCTCGGTTTCATAGAGAAATTGATATAGAATCTTCGAAAAAGTCTTTTCTTCATAATAAAGAAAAGACTTACTATCTTTGGGATCTGATGCTACACCGCTGCTCAATACCTTAGGGGATCGACTTTATTACATAAATGGATTCCTAACTTTTATCTTCTATCATGACATAAGTAAGTAAGCAGTTCTTATTGTATCGGCCCAAAACCTCACTAATTGATCTTTACGGTGCTTTCTCTATCAATTAGATCCTTTATCCATAGAATAAAGTATCTAGGCATATCTATTTCTTCATATTTTGACTTCTATGAAGTTCCTTTCTTTTCTTTGCTACAGCTGATAAAAATCGTTTTTTGGACGATGCATATGTAGAAAGCCTATTTTTTCTAGTAATTTTTTCTAGTATTTACTAGCGGATTCGCTCTTTTCTCTTTCCTTTTTTCTTTCTATAGTGGAGATAGTCGCACGTAATGACAGATCACAGCCATATTATTAAAAGCTTGTGGTAAAAACGGGTTTCGTTCTAGTGCCCGAAAATAATATTCCAAAGCTTTCGTATGTTCTCCGTTACTTGTGTGGATAAGGCCTATGTTATAGAGTATATAGCTTCGATCATAGGGATCAATTTCTAGTCGCATAGCTTCATAATAATTCTGTAAAGCTTCCGCATAATTTCCTTCGGATTGAGCCGACATCCGTTACGGTCGTTGTTCGATTCAAAGAATCTCCGTTCCAGAACCGTACGTGAGATTTTCACCTCATACGGCTCCTCCCTTATGTGCATAATGAGAATAATACATGGGATCAAAAAAGATTGAAATATTCTCATTATTGACTGAGCGGGGCTAGTGTTTTTACAAGAAATCTCTAGCCAACCTTCCTGCAAAAGATCTTTTTTACCATCAAATGGGTTGATACTAGATAAAAAAATGGTAACTTCAACAATTTCTTTGTCCCCCACGCCCCTTAAATTCCAGGAATTCGTCACTTCAACAGTCTTCGATGGTTATACGGGTATCCAAA